ATGATAACGAGAGCCCGACGAATGAGTGTTAATTGAGTTGAGTCTCTCTTTCTGATTATCTCTTTAGTTGGAGTAGCTGCCGCCCTATCAAGTACCCATTGATTTGGGGTTTGGTTTGGTCTTGAGCTAAATCTCGTTGGGTTTATACCCCTAATAGCAGGCAGCCGCAGCCCTTCCGAGATGGAATCTTGCGTTAAGTATTTCCTTAGGCAGGGGGTAGGGTCGGGGCTACTAATGTTTGGGGCCCTCGGAGGGTGGGTTACAGGGGGTTCAATAGAAGTGACAGCCCCTTTCATGTGTATGAACCTGTGAGGGGTTTTAGTGGTGGGGTTATTTCTAAAACTTGGCGTGGCCCCTTTCCATTTTTGGGTTGCCGGGGCCATATCTGGCGTATCTTGGGGTGTCTGCTTCTTATTAAGAAGGGTTCAGAAAGCAGGCCCCTTATTCTGCCTAGGTTATATCACCACGAATAAAAGTATTTTAATTTGGGTCGGTGGGCTCAGCGCGCTAGTAGGCGGGGTAGGAGGTTGCTTCCAAACCCGTATACGGCCTTTATTGGGCTACTCTTCTGTTAGGCATATGGGGTGGTGTCTTGGGGCTATGGGGGATAGGGTAGCCTGCGCTAGGTATTATTTCTTATGGTACCTCATCAGCGTTGCAGGCATTTTTGCGATTTTAAAGGAGATGGAGGTATATAGAATGAAAGCCATCTTTAGGTCGGGGTTGAGGGGGAAATGGTTGTTGCTTAGGCTTATACTTTTGTCTTTAAGGGGCCTTCCTCCTTTTGCTATTTTTTTTGGTAAAGTCAGAGTTATTTTAAGCGTTTTCTATATTGCCCCAGGAGCTGTGGTCCCATTTTTACTTGGGAGTGGGGTGAGCCTCTACTTCTACATTAAACTTATTTTTACATCTTGGGCGATTGGTGGGGTCAGTCAACAACACGTAAGTGTGACATCTTCTTCACAAAGTGTGTCCTGGTTTTTAAGGCTATGCTTTTTAAGGAGGGCTGTTGTACTATGGTAATAACGGCAAAGCAATATAGCTTAAGCTAGAGCTTTCTGTTTGCAATTGAAAAGTGGGGGTAGCCCCTGTTGCTAGATGTTACGTAATGAGGCAGTAGTTTGTGGGGTGTCTCTCCTACTTATTAACTTAACATTAAGGTTAGGAGGGCTTGCTGGGGGGTCTGTAATGGTGGAATGAGAAGTGTTTAGGTCTGGCTCGGCTTTTTACAGCTTACCCCTTTTATTTGACTGAGTGAGATTCAGGTTTTCATGGGCTGTCTCGTATATTGCTAGCATAGTTATATTTTTTTCTGTGGGGTACATGGGGAACGAGCGGTATTTGGGTCGGTTTATCTGAATTGTGTTTTTTTTTGTCTTCTCAATGAACTGTTTAATTTTTATCCCTAGAATTTGAGGCATCATATTAGGGTGGGACGGGCTAGGTGTGACGTCTTTTGCGTTAGTTGTTTATTATCAAAATAAAAAATCTTTAGCTGCTGGAATGTTAACCGCCCTAATAAACCGCGTCGGGGATGTGTTAATTATCGGGGTGATTTGCATGAGAAGCGGGCAAGGGCAATGAAGCCTATGCTACCCAGAGCTAGCGGGTCTTCCATTTGCTGCCTCTGTGTGTGTAGTAGTTGCAGCGATAACCAAAAGGGCTCAGTTTCCATTTTGTAGTTGACTGCCCGCTGCTATAGCCGCCCCAACCCCAGTGTCGGCTTTAGTACACTCCTCCACTTTGGTCACAGCAGGTGTCTACCTTTTAATTCGTTATTCTCCACACCTAAGGGAAGTACGTTCAGGGCTAATGTTTGTAGCCAGGTGTACCTTAATTTTAGCTGCCATCGGAGCTAATTTGGAGAACGACTTGAAAAAAATTATCGCGCTATCTACCTTAAGGCAGCTGGGAATGATAATGCTCGCTATCGCAATTGGAGAGAGCAGGTTAGCTCTATTCCACTTACTATCTCACGCATTGTTCAAAGCTCTTCTTTTCATGTGCGCAGGAGCCATAATTCACGGTGGAGGAGATACCCAAGACATCCGTTTAATGGGTGGCCTGTGGTCATCTATACCAACTACTATAGCTTGCTTTAACGCTGCTAACTTAGCTTTATGCGGGATGCCTTTTGTCGGTGCCTTCTACTCTAAGGATTTAATCTTAGAAAAATTTCTGAGGGGTGAGTTAGGTATATGGCCAGTTTTAGTGATTTTAATCGCTACTAGGCTTACAATTTTCTACTCCACTCGCCTCTCCTTTTTAGTGGGTTGGGGCCCTAGTAACAGGGTTAGGGCGACGGCCTATAGAGACGAAGGGTGGCAGGCCGGGGCTATATTAGGTTTGCTAGGAGGCGCTCTTTTAGGGGGAGCCTTCTTACAGAAAGTATTTATTGAGTTTAATAGCTTTATTCTCTTGTGCCACACAGGTAAGATAATTATTCCTCTTGGGCTTTTCTTCTCCCTGATCATAGCATTAATTTTAAACAGAGGCGACCAACAACTACACATGAAGAGTCATTTTTTCAGGAGGCTCTGGTTTCTATCCTTTATTTCAAGGACCCCTATTTCAGGCCGCACTTTATCCGTTTCCCGATCCTCTCACTCCTATTTAGACCAAGGGTGGATGGAAGTTGGTAGGGGCCAAGGCCTCCACCAAAGTCTGTTCAGAGCTGGTCGGGCTCATCACAAGTGGCAGAGGATGAAAATCACATTTCTAATTGGTGGTGGAATGGTAGCAGGTTGTTTAAGGGCTGTGGTGGCCCTATAAATATTTAACCTTATCCCGCATTTTGGTCCTTTAGATTGGGTGTTGATTTATTGTGGGGTTTGAGGTAGGACACTATGTTTAATGTGTGCTGTCTGATGATGAGGTGAATTAGCCTAAACCTAAACCAACGAACCCATGGCCATGGGTTTCACCTAGTCGAAAGTAGGCCTTGACCTATTCTGTCAGCCGTCTATGTTTTTGGGATTGCCGCGGGCCTAGTTGAATGGCTGTCCGGCAGCAGTAGGTTGTACTTAGGCTGTGGGGTTTTGGGTTTAATAGTTTGTTTAGTGTTCTGATGACGCGATGTTATCCGAGAAGCTACATTCCAAGGGCATCACACATCCTTAGTGCAGCGGGGCATCAAAGCTGGGTTTGTTTTATTTCTAATTTCGGAGGTTGCTTTTTTTCTCTCGCTCTTTTGGGCCTTTTTCCACGCATCGTTAGTGCCTACGGCTTACTTAGGGAACCAGTGGCCTCCTACTGGCATCCAACCGATTAACCCATGGAGGGTGCCGCTACTTAACACAGCTATTTTGGTGGGTTCTGGGGTAACAGTTACGCTATCTCACCACAGGATTCAGGCTGGGCATTTGAGTAAGGCCACTATATCTTTATTAGTGACTGTGCTTATAGGGTTGTACTTCACTTGGTTACAATGGGATGAGTATTGCCACGCATCTTTTAGAATAGCTGACAGGGTTTTTGGGTCCACCTTTTATTTAGCGACAGGCTTTCACGGTTTACACGTAATTGTGGGCACAGTGTTTCTCATTGTTTGCCTCTGCCGCATGTATTTTCTACAGTTCTCCAACACGCGGCATTTAGGGTATAAACTCGCCATTTGATATTGACACTTTGTGGACGCTGTATGAATTTTGCTTTATGGTGTGATCTATATTTGGGGCAGGTGATATGTCACGATGAGGCCAAGTAGGGTTTGAGGATGCTAATACATCAATCATACAAAGATTGATTGAGTATCATGATTTAACAATGTTTTTAGTTTTGGTGGTGTCATCTGGGGTTACTATCTTTTTAGTGTTTACAATGTTCAGCCCTTTCAGATGGCGCGCCCTCCCTAATTCAGAGCGGCTGGAGACCGCATGAACAGTAGCACCCGCTGGCGGGTTGCTAATGTTGGCTGTGCCGTCACTCGCTAATTTATATGTTCAAGACGAGGTCGCTAACCCAAACATAACCCTTAAGGTTGTTGGGCATCAGTGGTATTGGTCGTATGAGTACGCAGTAGAGGGGGAAGAGATTGACACCTATTCTTTTGATGCATACATAATTAAGGAAGGTTTAGACAAAGACGGGGTTCGTTTTTATGATAGGGATAAGCGGGCCATCCTCCCTGTCGGTGAGACAGTGCGTGTATTAATTACCTCCGCAGATGTCCTTCATTCATGAACTCTGATGGGGGCGGGCGTTAAGGTTGACGGTGTACCAGGGCGTGTTAACCAAACACAACTCCAATTCTTGCGCCCAGGCGTATTTTACGGACAGTGCTCTGAGTTGTGTGGCGTGTATCACTCATATATACCCATTGTAGTCGAAGCTGTGCCTAAGGATGTTTTTAACGTTTGGGTGCAACACTTAGGCAGATAGAAATTATGAACATACCTTCCCGGAAATCTAACCCCTTTCTTAGACCCGTTAACGGGTCTCTCTACGATCTTCCAGCCCCTATTAATTTATCAGCTTGGTGAAATTTCGGCTCTTTACTAGGCTTTTGCCTAGTAATCCAAATTCTCACTGGCTTGTTTTTATCAATGCACTACATTGCACACGTTGACATAGCGTTCTCTTCCGTAGTACACATTATGCGCGATGTTAATTACGGTTGAATTATCCGCGGCCTTCATGCTAATAGGGCATCTATGTTTTTCTTCTGCCTTTACTTTCACATCGGTCGCGGAATTTATTACGGGTCCTACCTATGTAAAGGTGTTTGGCTTGTAGGCGTGATACTATATTTACTGACGATGCTCACTGCTTTCCTAGGGTATGTACTACCATGGGGACAAATATCTTTTTGGGGCGCTACTGTAATCACCAACATAGCATCTGCAATTCCTTACGTCGGTGAGATATTAGTAATATGGTTGTGGGGTGGGTTTTCAGTTAATAGTGCAACATTAACACGATTCTTCGCTTTTCATTTTATTATACCATTTATTATTGCAGCCCTTAGGGTTGTGCACTTAGTTTGCCTACACCTAACAGGGTCTAACAACCCTTTAGGTGTAGTGGTAGAAACTGAAAAAATTCCATTTCACATTTATTATACGACCAAAGATTTGGTCGGAGTTGTGGGCTTAACGGTGGTTTTGCTGGCTAGCGTTCTGTGATTCCCTTCCCTCTTCTTAGACCCCGAGAATTTTATTCCCGCCAACCCTTTGTCCACACCCCCTCACATTCAACCTGAGTGGTATTTTCTGTTCGCTTACACCATTCTTCGGTCCATCCCTAACAAGTTAGGCGGAGTTTTAGCGTTAGTGGGCTCAGTGTTAATGCTTTTAACCCTTCCAATAACACACCTCGGTAAGTTTCGCGTGTTCAGGTTCTACCCCCTCACACAAATTTTATTCTGGGTGCTGGTCACCTCCTTTTTACTGCTAACTTGAATTGGAGCCCGACCAGTTGAATACCCTTTCACAGAAATTGGCCAATGAGTTTCCTGCCTTTATTTCAGGTTGTTTCTTTTCCTACCTGCTAGACAGGTGGTTTGAGATGGTATTATTTACCGATCCTTCTATAGTAATAATCAATACACTCACACTGCAAATGTGAGGATCAACACAAAGACGGTTGTAGTAGGTGTGCAAAATTTAAAGCTTTGATGTTATCGATGGTTGTTTTCTACTAATCACAAGGATATTGGTACCCTTTATCTTATATTCGGACTGTGGGCCGGGTTAATGGGTACTTCCCTAAGTATGATTATCCGCACGGAATTAGGGCACCCTGGAAGGCTCCTAGGTGACCCATCTGTGTATAATGTTGTGGTCACTTCCCACGCTTTCATTATAATTTTTTTTTTAGTAATACCTTTAATATTAGGTGGGTTCGGGAATTGGCTTATCCCTATGGTTCTGGGTGCCCCAGACATGGCTTTCCCACGGTTAAATAATTTAAGATTTTGGCTGCTACCTCCGGCTATAGCACTTTTAATAAGAGGGGCTATAGTGGAAGGTGGGGCAGGTGCAGGGTGGACAATCTACCCCCCACTGTCTAGCTACCCTTATATAAGTAGGCCTGCCATAGACTTCACTATTGTATCCCTTCATGTAGCCGGGATATCCTCTTTAATAGGGGCCATTAACTTTATAGTCACTATTTACAATATACCTGTTAAAGGGTTTCAATGGCACCGCATCCCTTTGTTTGCCTGAGGAATCTATGTTACTGGGTTCTTATTAGTGGTAGCAATCCCTGTATTAGCTGGAGCTATCACAATATTATTAACAGATCGAAATATTAACACCAGGTTTTACGACCCTCAAGGCGGGGGGGACCCCATCCTTTTCCAACACTTGTTTTGGTTTTTCGGTCACCCCGAGGTGTATATTCTTATCTTACCTGGGTTTGGTATAATCTCCCATGTTATCACCAGACACAGAGGCAAAGACGAGGCCTACGGCCTTTTAGGAATAATTTTTTCTATGGTAGGTATTGGGCTGCTCGGCTTCATTGTATGAGGCCACCACATGTTCACCGTTGGGATAAATGTTGACACACGGGGATATTTCTCAGCTGTAACAATAATTATTGCTGTACCGACCGGCGTGAAGGTATTCAGGTGGGTTGCTACCATGTGGGGTGGCCGGTTTGGCGGGGACCCTGCTCTTGTTTGAGCTGTGGGGTTTGTTATTCTATTTACTGTTGGCGGTCTTACTGGCATTGTGCTATCTAGTGCCTCTTTAGATATCCTACTCCACGACACGTACTACACTGTGGCGCACTTTCACTATGTGTTAAGTATGGGTGCGGTATTTGCCTTGTTTTCGGCCTTCCATAATTGATACCCCCTTTTTACAGGGGTTGGAATAAACCCAGTTTGAAGGAATGCCCAATTCTTTATGATGTTAGTAGGCGTGAACCTAACTTTTTTCCCGCAGCACTTTCTCGGGTTAAGAGGAATACCCCGACGTTATTGTGATTATGCAGATTCCTTCTTACAATGAAACATCATGTCGAGATTTGGGGCCCACATGTCATGGATAGGGCTTTTATTTTTTGTATTTATTATATGGGAGTCTATAGTGTCACAACGCGGCTTAGTCAGGGGCTATTTCCTGCCATGACAAGCCGAGTGGTTTAGTGTTAGTGGCCTATACCCTCGAAAATACCACGGATGAGGGGAGAACCCCAAGGTTTTCCAATTCCACAGCCCTAGGTAGTATACTCCGCCGGTGTGAACGGGCTGTCTTGATGTGGCAGAAAACGGGACACAAATCCCGGGTATAAAATGGACGCAGTTTTTATGGTTGTGGTTGGGTTTTGTTTAAGGTACCTCCCCCGCCTCCAACACCCTCTATCCCTATTACTCACAGTTTTTAGCCTAAGCGTTATTAGTTGTCTGGGTGTTGGGGTGACTGTGAGTAGGTGGTATGGGTTTGTTCTATTCCTTGTTTATATCGGCGCATTACTAGTCATATTTACATACTCCACAGCATTAGCAGCAAACCCCCTATTCTCCACCGAGCGAGTAGGGTGGAGGTTGGCCGGTGGTGGGGTGTTTTGGTTAGGCTGAAGCTCTTACGGCCAGCCGTCGCTCTCTAGCTTCAACACTACAATTCGAGAGAGATCGGTGCGGGACGGGCTTTCCCTTTTTAGGTTAGATAGCAGTGTTTTTAGCCTACTTATTCTCGCCAGCATTTTATTTTTTGCGATGGTGGTAGTCGTCAAAATCTGCTCTAGTGCCTCCGGCGCGTTACGCGGGTAATAGAGTGAAAACAATGCAAATTTAAAGTAAGTGGATTTCATTTAAAGAGAGAGAAGCGGGGGTGGCAGAGCACATGCGTCAGATTTAAGCTTTGAAGAGGGAGCGCAATCTCCCCCCCGCACATAAGAACGCAAGTACCGTTAGGGAAGAATAAAAAGGAAAAAAGAAGAGATTAAAACTTGTACCTTTTGCATTATGGGTTATTTATTGGTAAAAGTAGTTAAATTCCTGAAATTCTCCGAGCTACCCCAACTACCACTTGAATTGTTACATAACTTTTTAGAAAGCTGGGGTAGAGGTGATATGCCTTTCAAGGAGAGTGATATCTGGTTGTAGACGAATTGCATATAGTGCAGCCCAACACGCACGTTGGAGTGAGGGAGAAGGGGCTAAGCTCTTCTCCATTAGAAAAGAGGTGTCCTTGCGGAGGGTGAAAGTGGGCTTAAAACCAGCCATCTATAGAGTGAGTTATATCTCACACCCCCCACATAAAGATTAGATAGCAATCTTAATGTGTAGTCTACCAGCTCACTGAACTTGGTGGGCAAGATTAGAATAACATGAGTAGTGGTAGCTTCTATCCGGCGCGTGTGGTATAGATGCGCGCCCACTATAAGGAGCAAAGATAGTCCCTGACAAGGAATTCGGCAACAATTAACCCCGCCTGTTTATCAAAAACATGGCCCTGCGATATATAATGCAGGGTCGAACCTGCCCAGTGACGTCAAGTTAAACGGCCGCTGTAATGGGTGCAAAGGTAGCAAAATCTATTGCCCTTTAATTGGGGGCGTGTGAATGGTTTGACGTGGGTTAAACTGTCTCGTCAGGGTTTAGTGAAATTTACTTTTAGGTGCAAAGGCCTGAATAGTGGGGTTGGACGAGAAGACCCTGTAGAGCTTTACCTTTAGGTTTGGTTGGGGCAACCAAAAAGCATGAAAAACCTTTTTATTATTTAAGATATATATGAGCCGCATAGAGCGATATTAGAAAAAGCTACCGCAGGGATAACAGCGTAATCTTTCCTGAGAGTTCATATTGACGGGAGGGTTTGCGACCTCGATGTTGAATTAAGGCATCCTTGAGGCGCAGAAGCCTCAAAGGGTGGGTCTGTTCGACCTTTAAAGCCTTACATGATTTGAGTTCAGACCGGCGTGAGCCAGGTTGGTTTCTATCCTCCCCATGAAACAGAGGCTTGTTTGTACGAAAGGACCATAAGCCCTAGCTGAGCTAGGTGATAAGACTAAGCTGTTTGGTTCTGGCTGATAATTAGCTTTTTCCTTCACGACACATTGATAGGAGATTCCGCATAGTGAGTAATCGCGCTACTACTGGCCTTAATGGCGTAAATGAGTGACAGGCTTTAGGAGATCCTATAATGCCCAGGGTAACCCACAACTTCAGTGCTGAAAATTGGTTAATATTCGAAAGACTGACCCAGGGAGTGAAGAAATGAGTAGGTGAATAAAGTGCCAGCATCCGCGGTTACACTTTTTACTCAACTAATTTTTACGGAGGTGAAAAAAGGTATAAGAGATAATAGCGAAAGGTGGCGTAAGGAAGGACTTGTATAAATGAGATAACCCTCTCCACCCACCCCTTTCGGACCCTCGATACACAGAAGTTTAGGGGAGGGACCGGGATTTGGTACCCCGTTACTCCTAGATGTAGACTATGTCCAGGGGACTACGAACAGATGTTTAAAACCCAAAGAACTTGGCGGTGATACATATCAGTCCAGGGGAGCATGACTGTTAATTCGATGATCCACGAATATCTTACCCCTCCTGGTTAATCAGCTTGTATACCGTCGTTGTCAGTCTGCCTTGTGAAAGAACCGAAGGGGGCCCAATCTACACCACTAGATGACTTCAGATAAACGTGCAGCCCATGGAGGGGGCTTGGTTTTGCTACAATTCTCTTAGAAAACGGATTTCTCTTCTAACAGGAGGATGAAGGTGGACTTGGCAGTAAACACAGAAACTTTGAATGCAGTGCTTGTATCGCGTACAAATCGCCCGTCGCTCGCGTATATACAAAATGGGATAAGTCGTAACAAAGTAGGGGTACCGGAAGGTGCCCCTAAAATGAGGTATAAAGTGGTGTGTGTAATTATAACGTATGTGTGTGTGCTTTTAGCAGTTGCTTTTTTCACTTTGTTTGAGCGTAAGGTGTTAGGGTATGTCCAGCTCCGTAAAGGCCCTAATAAAGTAGGTGTGGGAGGGGTTTTACAACCTTTTAGCGATGCTTTAAAATTACTAAGCAAGGAGTACGTTTTACCCGGACAATCAAACCGGCTACTATTCTTTTTAGCCCCGGCGCTCTCTTTCTTTTTAGCCCTTATAATGTGAAATATTTTCCCTAGGTTTAACAGGTTTTCCTACTTTGTCTTTGGTTTAATTTACTTTCTATGTGTGTCTTCAGTTAGTGTCTACGGGGTTCTTTTAGCTGGGTGGTCATCAAACTCTAAATACGCAATGGTAGGTGCTCTTCGCGGAGCCGCGCAAACTATTTCTTATGAGGTTAGGTTTGCTCTTTTACTTTTATTTGCCGTCTTTCTTGTAGGATCTTTTAATATAGAGTTCTTTTGGTTTCCAACGGTTTTCTTAGGGTTCCCCTTATTTATAATGTTTGTGGCAAGGATGTTAGCTGAGACAAACCGAGCCCCGTTTGATCTAGTGGAAGGCGAGTCGGAGCTAGTCTCGGGGTTCAATGTGGAGTACAGGGGCCCAGGGTTTACTTTAGTGTTTTTGGCCGAGTACGCTAATATTATTTTTATTAGAACTTTTACTAGTATAGTTTGGTGCGGAGGGTTTGGGTTTGGGGGCCCAGTGGAGCTCGTGGTTAAAAGGCTTGCTCTATCCTTTTTCTTTGTGTGGGCCCGTGGAGCTCTCCCACGCTTTCGATACGACTTGTTAATATCCTTAGCATGAAAGAGGTTTCTTCCTGCTGCTCTTTTTGGGCTTGCTGCCGTCTTTCTTTTCATTTGTCAAGAGTAGCTAATATTAAGTGCCGGTCTTGTAAACCGGCGATAAGCCCAATCTTCCTTGACTAGGGCTTTAAGTTATATAAACTACAAGCCTTCAAAGCTTATAAAAAGGCTTCACCTTAAGCCCTGGGTGGAAAATGATCTAAGTAAGATAGTGGGCTCATGCCCCAAAAATGGTGCCAACCTTTTCCAGAGAGAGTCGGTGGCTGAGTTTAAGCATAGGGCTTTTAACCCTAGAACGGCATATAGCCCCCTCTCGTGTGGCGGTTAGTATAAGGATTACATTTTGCTTACACCAAAAAAATGAGGTCACCTCATCGCCAAGCCAACTTCCTGTGGAGGGGCTCTGTTTTGAAGTCAGAGCAGAGGCGTTCGAGTCGTCTAGTTGGCTATGACTTTAGTCGAGTTTCTGGGGTTAGGGTTGGTAGTTACTGCCGTCATTGGGGTCTCACTGCAACTTGAGCATCTGCTTTGTAGCTTACTTCTACTTGAGGTAATCCCGTTAGGGCTTTACTGCCTAACAGTGGGGTTGGACTCTTTTTTATGTTTATTCCTTTTGGCGCTGAGTGCCTGCGAGGCTGCGGTAGGGCTGGCCGTGTTAGTGGCGAGAGCTCGCGCTGTGGGGAGGGATTTCTTAGATAGGCTCAGAGTAAGTAAAGCTTAGTTGAAGTAGTTAAAAAAATATAATAAGGGTTTGTCAGACCCTAGTCGCTGCAATAGCTTTCGGGTTTCTAGTCTAATAAAGACATTAGATTGTAACTCTAAAAATGAGACGTCTCGGAGCCCTAACAAGTAGGCAGCACCCGTGCGTCCGATTTCGGCTCGGGAGGAGGGGCTCACTCCCCCCTATTTAGTGGCAGACAAATGTGACAGGTTTAGGTCCTGTAGATGAGGCAGCTTCCTCCTAAATAAATAACTTGGCATCTGTAACTATTCTTTGTAGTATAAATACATAGGCAGACCTAAACCCCTTACTAGTTGAGGCGAAGGGTAGTGAGTAGCTTAATTTGATCTATGTTATTTATATTTATTCCATGCCTTTGAGTGTGTGCAAGGCTGGATCTTATGAAGTGCTGGGTTTATTGCAGGAGGAGTATTTCTTGCAGCTTATTTGTGCTATCTATTGCCTACTTCCAGCAGAGAATGTTAAGAGCGGTTGCGGTGTCTTCCTCTATGATGAAAAGTAGAGTTGGATGCCTGTTGATTAGGTTAACCTTATGAATTCTAATTCTTTGTTTTTATTGTAGCGCTAAACCATCATCAAATATCAACCGCTTCACGGGTGCATTTTGATTATCCGGCCTGTTTTTGATTTTGTTTTTTTCTGTTAGAAAAATGTCTTTATTTTATTTTCTGTTTGAGGTGACTGCCATCCCTATGGTGGTCTTAATTATTGGTTGGGGTTACCAACCAGAGCGAATACAAGCAAGGATTTATATGCTTGTATATACAGTCTCTGCATCTCTACCCCTACTAGCTTTTATTGTGTATAGGTTTTGAGGCTTCGGAAGCCTATCGTTTTTTTTACACTGTCCCCCACACATTATCTCGGACAGCCCCTGAGTTTTTTTAGTTCTAGTTGCCTTTCTGGTCAAACTACCTGTCTTTGGCTTCCACTTATGGCTGCCTAAGGCGCATTCTGAGGCGCCAGTCGCCGGGTCCATATTACTTGCTGGGTTGCTATTGAAGCTGGGGGGGTTTGGCCTGATTCGGTCTATTGGCTGGTGGGGGTTTTCATTGCGTGGCCCAGCCACTGAGATTATTGCGGTTGTCAGCCTGTGTGGCGGGGTTATTACAAGGCTGATTTGTTTAAGTCAAACTGATATTAAAGCTCTCGTAGCCTACTCCTCTATTGGTCATATAAGCCTGGTTATCGGCGGCTTATTTTCAGCAACACAAACAGGGTGATTAAGGGCGGGCTGGATTATACTAGCCCACGGGCTGTGCTCCTCTGGGTTGTTTGCGCTCGTAAACAACAGCTACCTTCAGTGGGGGAGTCGCAGTGTTTTTCTAGTGAAAGGGGGGCTGAGGGTGTTACCATCTGTGTCTCTATGGTGGTTTTTATTAGCTAGAGCAAACATGGCATGCCCTCCAACCCTAAACTTAATTAGCGAAATTGCCCTTTTTTGTGCCTCTGTTTTTCTTCATTGCTGGTTTGTTTTTCCTGCTGCTATAATAGTTTTTCTAGCTGCCGCTTACTCCCTCTATCTCTACACCTCTACACAACACGGGGTACCCGCAACCCCACACCGCAGTTTTATTCGTCCAAACGACATAATAACAGCGAGGGCGATGCATTGGGTTCCCTTGAACATCCTAGCTTTAGGGTGTAGGAGGTTAGGTTAGTGGGGTGGTAGTATAATTACGCGGTATTTTGGTTCCCGAGAAGAGGTTAACCCCTCCTCCACTTGTTAGGGTGAGCTAAAAAAGCTCTTTGGCTGTTACCCGAAAAATGGGTCTATAGTTGGGGCCCCCCTAACGAGCTGAGCTAATTTAATAAAAATGTCTCTTTGTGGTAGAGGATATGGTGCCGCTACCGCTTAGTGGAGGGGGGAGTGGTGTCGGCACGGGCCTTCTAAGCCTTTTGTCGGGCGGTTAGACTCCGTCTTCCCCTCTCTAGTGATAGTTTAAAGAGAATAAAGGCTTTGGGTGCCTTAGGTGCAGTAGCCTGATCACTAGACACTTCGATAGCTTATCGAGAGCGAGGTGTTGAAGCCGCCTAGGAGGTGCCGCACCTCGAAGTGTGTGTTAAGGTATTTAATATTGGCGGTCGTAGGGGTGGTAGTAGGAGCGGTAGTGCTTGGCCTTGGGCTGGTGCTAGGAAAAACGAGGATAGCAGACGACGAGAAGGTTGGGCCTTACGAGTGTGGCTTTGACACCTTAAGGTCAGCCCGCCTACCTTTTTCTTTACGGTTCTTTTTACTCGCTGTGATTTTTTTAATTTTCGATGTCGAAATTGTCCTCCTATTTCCACTCGTAGGAGTAGTTGGCGCAGATGTGTGTCTATGCGGCGCGAGCTTCGTGTCGATTTTGGTGGTAGGGTTGTTTCATGAGTGGCGCGAGGGCTCTTTAGATTGGGGGTAAGCTGTCCTTATAGTATATTAATTATATAGGTCTTCCAAACCTAAGAACCTCTTTGAGGTGAGGGTAGAGTGAGTTACGATCTGTTTAGTGTGTTCGATGAATCTAATTTTAGGCAATGAAGCAGTCTTTGGATGCTAGCTTTATGGGGGTTGGTTATTTATGGTTTCTTTGGGGGCGCCCACAGGATCACATCCAACGGATGGAGGGGCTTCACCATCAGGTTAAAACGGGTTTTCTGAGGGGTTTCACCCGTCCGGGATGGTGGCGGTAAGAAGTTAGGGGGGTTTTATATTATCTTGATTAGCGTGTTCATTTTTGTTTTAGGTGGTAATCTTTATGGGTTACTTCCTTATGCGTTTAGGTGAACTAGGCATATAGTGGTTGCTTTTAGGTTGGCAATCCCAATGTGGGTATCCATTGTGGTTAGCGGGTTCACATGAAACTGAGGACGTATAGCCGCAGGGCTCTTCCCAGCTGGCAGCGGTTTAGGGTTGTCTCCTATTCTTGTGGTAAGAGAAACCGTAAGGAATTTCCTACGCCCAATATCGCTTGGATTCCGGCTATCTATTAACATAACCGCTGGCCACATTTTCTTAGGTGTTGTGGGGGGAGCGGCGCTGTGGAGGTGGTCAACAGGCTCTTTAGTAGGGCTTTTGTCTTGAGGTGCAGTTTTGGGGCTTACTTTAGTAGAGTGAGTCGTTTGTTTTTTACAAAGATATATCTTCTTCTTACTATTAACGCTCTATTTGTTGGAGCACTCTTAATAACTGTTATATGGTGTAACGCACGGTGGCTTTTCACGCCACAAGAACTATTCATTAGTTATAGCAAA